ATTAGATCGACGATCTAGCACTGATGGAATTTCTATTCTGTTTACTGAATCACATGAAATTTTATCCAACTCCATATTTGGAATGAAATGTATGAACTACGTTTGAACGGAGGAATAAAGAGAATTTTCTACTTAAATTGGAAGTTGCAACAGATCAAAATGGAAAGGAATTGATAAAACAGTCCTAGAAACAGAATTCTGTCACTTAGACTTATTAAAGTTAAAGTCATAAGGTTTTGTATATAATAGCAAAACAAAAAGGATTTCAATTATACCATTATTATGATATTACATATTCGAATTTGAGAAAAATAAAAGGATTCGGTATTTGGGAGATAAATACAAAGACAGAAAAATCAGAAACAACATAGGATCCATTTTTTTAGCACTTAACCGTCTTTATGTTAGAGATTTCGTTATTCAAAAAAAAACGATTCGCAGAGAAGAGAAATATTTCTACTTTACTGATTTTTGAATAGAATATGATTTGAAGTGTATAAGAAGGGTTGCACTTATTAAACACGTATGCGGATAGCTATAATATCCGACTTCTCTTTTATTGCTGGTTCTATTCGGGACAGTCCGGGTCGTGTTCTATCAAAAGAGAATTTCTATTTAATGCAAAATTGAAGTGAAGTAGGATAATTTTATGATAATTACCTATAGACAATATATCTAAATAATAGATATCTGTGTAACAATTTATGTTCTGGGGTTTACATATACTGATATGTTTTGTTATAATTGAAATTGAGAAGGATTTTTTGATTGAAAAAATAAATACTGATTAGTTCTGTCTCAATTTGTATTTTCTTATGTCATTAGGAAAACACAATTTGCGATTCAAATCCCAGAATCGTCATTAATTCGAACTAAGCAGTCAATAGTTAATGGTTCAAGTTTGTCGGCTGAAAATCCACATTTGATTTCTCAATAGAAAAGCCAGAGAATGTTTTTAGCATTGTGGATTTTCCAATACTATACAATCAATCGAAGGGATGGATAAAATCCAAAAAGGGTGTTTCTTTTAGGAAAAGGATTAAGGAAAACAGGAGTCAAAATCCAAATACAATAAAACTTCAGCAATCTGGGAAAATTTTCATCTATTTTGTATTATTTTGGCGGCATGGCCGAGTGGTAAGGCGGGGGACTGCAAATCCTTTTTCCCCAGTTCAAATCCGGGTGTCGCCTGATCAACAAAAAAACTCGAAATCTCTTCTTCTCTTCGGTTCCGCTTATAGAACTTGCAGAATTCTTCCCCGTTAGAAGCAGAGGAAACAGACTGTTAATGCTTTGTTGATTCTAAGCATGTGGTCTGAGGGTTTTCTAAACAAAAAAGAGTGTGAATGCTCGTTCGCATCTAGGATTCAAGGAAATATTCGAATCTACTGGTAGAGGGTCTATCAAGACTTCACGACTCCCTTCTATTACTAAGGGAGTGTCTAATGACTGGATCTTGAATCAGATTGTAGAGCCTGAATAGGAAATCTGATTCAATTAAGAGTTTTGGAAGGAGGTGCAATATACGACGGACTCGCGAGAATCTCCGAGTGCTCAGGTATCCAACCAATATTAGATTGGATTGATAATTGACTTTTATAGAAAAAGGGGCAAACAGAAAGAATTTCTTTGCGGCAACCCCTAGACAAGCCCCCTCTTTCAGAGCGATAATGGGGAAGGGGGGTACCGGATCAAATGGGGAAATAGAGGTCTGTAATAGATAGAGATTTCTGGTTTTTCGTGATTTCTCCCTTGTCTGTTTTTACTTACTAAGGTCAACAAAACAAAAAAAGAATAGGCCTTATTATTCTTATTCCTACATTTTCCCATTCCCTTCGGATCTTACTACGTATTTTGCTTGTGTTTAATCTTTCCCGATTCGAAATCATAATCGATTTATTGGATTGGTTTCTCGATAGTGTTCGGTCAGAATCCCTTTTTGACTCTGCGCCATGGATTCCACTATTATTAGGGAGGAATAATGGAAAAATTCCTTCGTATTTATAGAGATAGGGGACATAATTCACATGGATATAGTAAGTCTCGCTTGGGCTGCTTTAATGGTAGTCTTTACATTTTCCCTTTCACTCGTAGTGTGGGGAAGAAGTGGGCTCTAGAAGTACTACTAATTGAGTTGAGGAATCAAACCGTATCAATCGTTTTATAGATCGTTCTGCAACGCGTTTTGAACTATTTAAAATCAAAATCTCTGAATTTCGAATCCCATTGGACTCCAATGGAGTTATCTATGATATGAATCATACTCTTTCTCTCAAAGAGATATTTCAGTGATTCCCGTGTTTGTATTTCGAAAAGAAAGGGATTCCGATGATTGGAAATTTCTTCTAACCTAAAATTCTTCCGAAATTTTCTATTTCAATCAATGGAATGAGCTCTTACTATCTTTATAGATAGATACTGAGAAAGACTAGACTTTTTTTTATTTCTTTCCCTCTTTATTGTTCAAAGAAGAAGACGTTTTGTTAAGTGTATACGCACT